ATGAAATGTTAAAATGATGTATATACACACACTTAGGGCATGTAAATATACCATTAGAGGTTTTCTTGTTTACGGGGGGTTTTCAGGAATGTTAATGATCTCAGGGGTATAGGGGGGTAGGGGGGTTTTACCCCCAAAAAATTTTCAAAGGGGGGTATCTTAGGTATTTCCGAGAAGTTTATGGGCCTTATGTCCTTGATATAAGGTATGGAAGTCTTGTATAATAGTCCTTCACCATTAATACTATTTCTTCCAAGCAAGGAAATGTTCAACCTTATCAACTATCATTAGGTTGCACTCTGAAATGCTAAATGAAAGGAGACCAAAAAAGAGAACCAGTGACCCTCTAGAGAGAACGCTCGGCATGGTGGGTTATCTCGCCATATGTACTCCACCATTAACTTATGTCAGCGTCGATGAAAGTGTGAGGAGTAATATCAATCAATGGCCCTGAAGTAGGAACCAAATGCCAGGAATAATTCAATAAGTGCGACCCTCACAATTATTGTCCCTCACCTTCATTAGTCGGATGCCTTAAGAAATCAACTGATGGTCGGTTCTTACTGCATCGGCGTTATTAAATTAATCAGGTGGTGAGTCCTGGTATATCTTAACCAATGAGTTTAAATGATCGATCTTAAGTCTCGCCTGTTTAATATACTTTAATATTGAATATAAACTTGTGATGTTTTGTATCTACCCTTGGATATTGTAATTCCTGAATGGTCTAATTAATTAATGGTGATTATACATATATGTCTTAGAAACCATTATTGTTTTAATACACATGTTGAATGTGCATCCAAAGAGTAGTTTAATTTTAGAATACTAGCTTTGGGAGTTAGTGGCCGGGGTTAAAATCCCCCCTCTTTGAGCAAAAGAGGGGGATTTAACCCCTGGCATTCAGTTTACAAGACTGACGCTCTGACTCTGAGCTACTTATGCAAGACCATCCGAGGGCTTTATTTTCTAATCAGCCTGTTAATGGAGAAATTACGAGGAAGAATAAGAAGTAAAGCACGGATGCGACTTGGCCAATGATGATGTAAGGGTGTTCAACGGGTATGCCGCCGATTCAGGTCAGGATTAGGACGTTTGCAATGAGAGCTCAGAATAGGAATTGGGTGAGAGGTCGGAAAGTTAAGGCGCGTTGCTTAGAGGTGTGGAGGATAGGGACTACTAGTAGGATGAGGACAGATGCTAATAAGGCAAGGACTCCTCCTAATTTATTAGGGATTGAACGTAGAATGGCATACGCAAATAGGAAGTATCATTCAGGTTTAATATGTGGCGGTGTAACTAGTGGGTTTGCGGGGATAAAGTTGTCTGGATCGCCCAGAAGGTTGGGGGCGAAGAGTGCAAGTGATGTAAGTGCTATGAGAACAACTATGAAGCCTACTAGGTCTTTGTATGAGAAGTATGGATGGAAGGAAATTTTATCTGCGTTGGAGTTTAATCCTAGAGGATTATTAGAGCCAGTTTCATGCAGAAATAGTAGGTGAATGATTGCTATGGCAGCAATGATAAAGGGAAATAGGAAATGGAATGCAAAGAATCGAGTAAGGGTTGCGTTATCAACTGAAAAACCGCCTCAGATTCATTGGACGAGGGTACTCCCAATATAAGGGATAGCGGATAAAAGGTTAGTAATAACTGTGGCTGCTCAGAAGGATATTTGGCCTCAGGGTAGGACGTAACCAACAAAGGCAGTGATTATCACTAATAGAAAAAGTACTACTCCAATATTTCAGGTTTCTTTTGAGAGATGGGAGCCGTAATAAAGCCCTCGTCCGATATGGAGGTAGAGGCAGATAAAGAAGAATGATGCACCATTTGCATGAAGATTTCGGATTAGTCAGCCATAATTAACGTCACGGCAAATGTGGGCTACTGATGAGAAGGCTGTGGTGATATCTGGTGTGTAATGTATAGCTAGAAATAGGCCTGTGAGAATTTGGGCTACTAAGCAAAGACCTAGTAGGGAGCCAAAGTTTCATCATACGGAAATGTTTGAGGGGGTGGGGAGGTCTACTACTGCGTCATTAGCAATTTTTAGTAGGGGGTGGGTTTTGCGGAGGCTTGCCATTAGGGTTCTTATAGTTGAATAACAACGGTGGTTTTTCAAGCCACTAGTCCTGGTTAAAGTCCTGGTAGGAATTATGACTTATATTATGTTTTTGTTTTTATTTGGTTTGGTGTTGGGTCTGATGGCGGTTGCTGCCAACCCTTCTCCGTATTTTGCTGCTTTAGGGTTGGTTGTAGTGGCTGGTTTGGGCTGTGGTATTTTGGTAGGCCACGGGGGTTCTTTTTTATCATTAGTTCTATTTTTAATTTATCTTGGAGGAATGTTGGTAGTGTTTGCTTATTCGGCAGCTCTTGCTGCTGAGCCTTACCCAGAAAGTTGAGGAAGTCGTCCTGTAGTGTTCTCTATATTGGTTTATGGGGTGGTGGTACTTTTGGTTTCGGGAATGTTTTGGGGAGGATGGTATGAGTTTTCTTGATTGTCGGCAGAGGAGCTGGGGGAATTTCTTGTATGGCGGGGAGATGTAGGGGGAGTTGCATTAATGTATTCGTATGGAGGAGGGATATTGGTAATTAGTGCGTGGGTGCTTCTTTTAACTTTATTTGTTGTGTTGGAGTTAACTCGGGGTCTTAGTCGTGGGGCTTTGCGGGCAGTCTAAAGAGTAAAGGTTAGTGTGGCTAAGGTTAGGGTAAGGAGGAATAAGGTGAGATAGGTTTTAATTATACCCTGTTGGATGTTACTTGTGGTCGAAATCAAGGGTGTGTTAAGGGATGATGCGGCTTTTGGGCCTGTTTTTTCTAGCCATGTTTGGTCTACTATTTGGCTTGCAATTGTTTGGCCAAGAATTAGATTTAGTTTGGGTATGAGGCGGTGAATAACTGTTGGGAAGAAGCCTAGTATATTAGAGAAGTGATGTGTGGCTAAGTAAGGGGTTGGTTTAAATTGTTTGTTTGTTAGTGATGCTAGTTCTAGGGCTAGGAGAAGTCCTGCGATAGTAACTATTAGAGCTGCGAGTTTTAGTAGGGGGTGCATAGACATGATGGGTGTTTTTAGTGGTGAGATATTAGAGGTAATTAGGAGTCCTGCAACAATGCTTCCTCAGGCTAGGCGTTTAATAGGGTTAATTACCGCGGAGCTGTTCTCGTTGATTGGGGATAATGAGTTAAATCGTGGGTGGCCTATTACTACGAAGTAAACTACACGGAGGCTATAAATGGCTGTGAAGGAGGTTGCTAGGAGGGTAAGGATTAGGGCTCAGGCGTTAAGGTAAGAGGTGTTTAGTGCTTCGATAATTGCATCTTTAGAGAAGAACCCTGCTAGGAAAGGGGTGCCCGTTAGGGCTAAGCTACCGATGGTGAGGCTAGAAGAGGTGAAAGGTGTAAGGTGATGTATGCCTCCTATTTTTCGGATATCCTGTTCGTCGTTGAGACTATGGATAATTGAACCAGAACATAAGAATAGTATTGCTTTAAAGAAGGCGTGGGTGCAGATATGGAGGAAGGCGAGTTGAGGTTGGTTAAGACCAATTGTTACTATTATTAGGCCTAATTGACTTGATGTGGAGAAAGCTACGATTTTTTTGATATCATTTTGGGTAAGGGCGCAGGTGGCGGTAAATAAGGTAGTAAGAGCCCCCAGGCATAGGCAGGTTGTAAGGGCAGTTTGGTTGTTTTCTATAAGGGGGCTTATTCGGATTAGTAAAAAGATACCAGCTACAACTATTGTGCTGGAATGCAGTAGGGCAGATACCGGAGTTGGGCCTTCTATGGCAGAAGGGAGCCATGGGTGGAGGCCGAATTGGGCTGATTTGCCGGTGGCGGCAACAATTAAACCAATTAAGGGGTATGTAAGGTCTGTATTTTTTGAAATTGAAAATATTTGTTGTATTTCTCAGGAGTTTAGGTTTGTGGCTATTCAGGCTATGGCAAAGATTAATCCGATGTCTCCTACTCGATTGTATAGGACTGCTTGGAGAGCTGCAGTGTTTGCATCTGCTCGGCCGTATCATCAGCCAATGAGGAGAAAGGATATAATACCTACACCTTCTCATCCAATAAAAAGCTGAAATATGTTATTAGCTGTGACTAGAATAATCATTGCAATCAGGAAGATTAAGAGGTATTTAAAAAATCGGTTTATGAAAGGGTCTGAATGTATGTATCAGGAAGCGAATTCAAGAATGGACCAGGTAACATAGAGAGCTACGGGTGTGAAGATGATGGAGTAGTGGTCAAATTTTAGGCTAATGTTGATGTTAAATGTTAAGGTGTTTATTCAGTTTCAGCTTGTAATAATTGTTTCGGCGCCTTCATTTAGGAAAAGGCAGAGGGGTAGTAGGCTGACAAAGAAGGCTAACTTGACGGCTGTCTTTACTTGTAGAAGGGCTCAATCATCTATTTGTGGTTTAGGGCTTAGAGTGGTAAGTACAGGGTATACTAGGAGGGCAAAAATAATAATAATACTGGAGGTCATTATAATGGAAGTGGGATGCATAGCTGCTACTTGGATTTGCACCAAGAGTTTTTGGTTCCTAAGACCAATGGATGAGCTGTTATCCTTTAGGAGCTTTGCGAGTGAGCCCTGGAGTTCAACCAAGGTGGCGAAGATTAGCAGTCTTTGTTGCTAGCGAGCCTCTCTCGGTGGATAAGAGGATATTAGCCTCTGTTTTTAGAATCACAATCTAATGTTTTGGTTAAACTATATCTACAAGCAGCCCAACCTCAAATCAATTCGGGTTTGAGAATGAGAAGTAGTAGGGGAATGAGATGAAGGGCTATAAGTAGATGTTCTCGAGAGTGGGAGGGTTCTAGTGCAAGTATGTGTGGGGGTAGCGCACCTCGTTGGGTTATTAAGAATATGTAGAGGGAGTAGCCGGCGGTAATTAGAGTTCCGGTCCCTGTCAAGGCTAAGGTAAATCAGGATCAGTTGAATAATGAGGTAATAATTATTAATTCTCCTATAAGGTTGGGTAGCGGGGGAAGAGCTAGGTTTGCTAAGCTTGCAATGAATCATCAGGCCGTTATTAGGGGTAATGCTATTTGAAGGCCTCGGGCTAGGAGTATCGTCCGGCTATGGGTGCGTTCATAATTGGTATTGGCCAGGCAGAAGAGGGCTGAGGATGTTAGGCCGTGGGCGATCATGAGGATTAGTGCACCAGTAAATCCTCAAGGTGTTTGAATTAAAATACCTCCTACAACAAGGCCTATATGGCTTACAGATGAGTAAGCGATGAGTGATTTAAGGTCTGTTTGGCGTAAGCAGATGGAGCCTGTTATGATTACTCCTCACAATGCGAAGATAATGAATGGGTAGCTCAGTTCCTTGGTTAAGGGCTCTAGGATTGTAAGTATACGTATCATGCCATAACCTCCTAGTTTAAGGAGGACTGCGGCAAGGACTATTGATCCTGCGACTGGGGCCTCTACGTGTGCTTTTGGTAGTCAAAGGTGTACTCCATAAAGGGGTATTTTAACTAAGAAGGCGAGTATACATCCTGCTCATCATAGTTTGTCTGCATAGGTATAGAGTTGAATCGGGTTCGAGTATTGTAGGGTTAGCAGGGAGAGGGTTCCTGTGGAGTTTTGAAGTAAAAGCAAGGCGACTAGGAGTGGAAGGGATCCTGCTAGGGTATAAAATAGAAAGTAAGTACCAGCGTTAAGACGCTCTGTCTGGTTACCTCAGCGGGTAATGAGAATAAGTGTGGGGATTAGGGTGGCTTCAAATATGACATAAAATATAATGACTTCGGTAGCGCCGAAGGCTAAAATTAGGAAGAATTGCAGGGATGTTAGGAGTGTAATGTATATTCGTTGTCGGTTAATTGGTTCGGTGGTTGTATGGTTTTGGCTGGCTAAGATTATTAAGGGTAGGAGTCAGCAGGTTAAAACTAGGAGGGGTGTTGAAAGGAGGTCCGTGGCTATATAGAGGCTTAAGGAGGATCATCCGGTGTCAAATAGGTTTTTTAATCAGGTTAAGCTAATGAGGGCAATAATCAGGCTATGTGTGAGCGAAGTAGGCCATAGTCATTTGGCGGGGGTAAGTCAGGCTATTGGAACTAGCATTATTGTTGGAATAAGAATTTTTAGCATTGTAAGAGGTTAAGGCTTTGTAGGCGATCTGTCCCATGGGTCCGAGCAGTGGCTACAAGTAAAGCAAGGCCTGCGCTTGCTTCACAGGCTGAGAATGCCAGCAAGAGTATAGGGGATGCTGCGAAGTTAGTGGAGTTGAGTTGTAAGGTTCATAAGGAGAGGGCGATGAATAGAGAGAGTATTATTCCTTCTAAGCACAGTAAGGCAGAAAGGAGGTGGGTTCGGTGGAATGCTAGGCCTGTTAGTCCTAGGATAAAGGCTGATGAGAAGGTAAAGTGAACAGGGGTCATCAGGCTAATTATGGACTTTAACCATAAGTTTTTGAGCCGAAATCAAATGTTTTTCTTAAACTAATTACCTATTCAGCTCACTCAAGTCCGCCTTGAAGTCATTCGTAGATTAGGCCAAGAGTAAGTAAGATTAGTACTGCTGAGGCTCAGAGGAAGGTTGAGAGGGGAGATGCTAGTTGATCTCCCCATGGGAGAGGAAGCAGTAGGGCAATTTCTAGGTCAAAAAGGAGGAATAGGATGGCGACTAAGAAAAATCGTATGGAGAAGGGCAAGCGGGCCGTTCCTAAGGGGTCAAAACCACATTCGTAAGGGGACAACTTTTCATGGTCAGGGGTCATTTGTGGTAATCAGAATGATACGATTGCTAGAATAGTGGAGAGGGTAATTGTGATAATAATAATTGTTGTGATTAAGTTCATTATCTTTCCTTGGATTTTAACCAAGACCAGGTGATTGGAAGTCACTTATACTGACGTTAGTACTAGAAAGATTATGAGCCTCATCAATAGATGGAGATGTATAGGAAGAGTCAGACAACATCTACGAAATGTCAATATCAGGCAGCTGCTTCAAACCCAAAGTGATGTTCAGATGTAAAGTGGTATTGAATTTGGCGAAGGAGGCAGACGGCTAGGAAGGTTGAGCCGATAATAACGTGCAGACCGTGGAAGCCGGTTGCTACAAAAAATGTAGATCCGTACACTCCGTCAGCGATTGTGAAAGGTGCTTCATAATATTCTATGGCCTGAAGGGCGGTAAAGTAGAATCCGAGGAGAATTGTAAGGACAAGTGATTGGATTGCTTGTTTCCGTTCTCCTTCTATTAGGCTGTGGTGTGCTCAAGTAACTGTTACACCTGATGCGAGTAGGACGGCCGTGTTTAATAGGGGTACTTCGAAAGGATCTAAGGTTGTGATTCCTGTGGGAGGTCAACATCCTCCTAATTCAGGGGTTGGGGCAAGGCTTGAGTGGTAAAAGGCTCAGAAAAAACCTAGAAAAAAGAAAACTTCTGATGTGATGAATAGGATTATACCATAGCGGAGTCCTTTTTGAACTGGGGGTGTGTGGTGGCCTTGAAATGTTCCTTCTCGTACGATATCTCGTCATCATTGATATATAGTCAATAGAAGAAGGATTAAGCCAAGTGTTATTAGGGTAGTTGAGTTGAAGTGAAATCAAATTGCGAGACCTGATGTTATTAGTAGGGCTGCGACGGCACCTGTAAGGGGTCAAGGGCTGGGGTCTACTATATGGTATGCGTGTGCTTGGTGGGCCATTAGACGTTTTCTTGTAAATAGAGGCTTAAAAGAAGTACGAAGACATAGGCTTGGATTATTGCAACGGCGACTTCTAATAGGGTTAGTAAGAGTAAGAGTGTTGTCGTAAGTATGGCTACTGTAGGTATGAGTGGGAGGAGGACAAATGCGGCTGTAGCAATTAACTGAATTAGAAGGTGTCCCGCTGTGAGGTTGGCTGTTAATCGTACTCCTAGTGCTAAAGGGCGGATGAAGAGGCTAATTGTTTCGATGATGATAAGAATTGGAATTAGAAGAGTAGGGGTTCCTTCTGGTAAAAGGTGTCCTAGGGCAATTGTTGGTTGGTTACGCATACCAATAATAACTGTAGCGAGTCAGAGAGGAACGGCTAGGCCTATGTTTAAGGATAGTTGTGTTGTGGGGGTGAAAGTATATGGTAGGAGGCCTAGTATGTTTAATGTAATGAGAAATAATATTAAGGATGTAAGGATAAGGGCTCATTTATGTCCTCCTGGGTTTAGAGGTAGAAGGAGTTGTTGTGTGAATCGGTTAATAAACCAGCTTTGAAGAGTAATTAGTCGATTATTTAATCATCGGGGGGAGGGAGTTGGGAAGAGAATTCAAGGTAGGCTAAGGGCAAGGGCTATCAGGGGGATACCTAGAAATGAGGGGCTCATAAATTGATCGAAGAAGCTTAATGTCATGGTCAGGTTCAGGGTTCTGCTTTGGGTTTTTCAGTGCTTTGAAGGGTGGGTTCGTTAGGGAAAATATGGGCAAGAACTTTTGGGGGTAAAATAGTTAAGAAAATTAGTCAAGAGAGGATTAAGATAGCGAACCACGGCGCAGGGTTAAGTTGAGGCATGTCACTAAGGGTGGTCGGAAAGCACCAATTTTTAGCTTAAAAGGCTAACGCTAAGGTCCTGTTTAGCTTCTCAGTGAGGCGTCTTCAAGTATTAGGGATGATCAATTTTCAAAGTGTTCTAGAGGGACGGCTTCAACTACAATAGGTATAAAACTGTGGTTTGCCCCACAAATTTCAGAACATTGTCCATAGAATACTCCAGGGCGAGATGCAATAAAAGCTGTTTGATTTAAGCGGCCTGGGACTGCGTCTATTTTAATGCCAAGGGCAGGAACTGCTCATGAGTGTAGTACATCTTCGGCGGAGACTAAGACGCGGATAGGAGATTCGACTGGGATGACTATTCGGTGGTCTGCCTCTAAAAGGCGGAACTGTCCTGGGGCGAGGTCTTGTGTAGGAATTATATATGAGTCAAAACCAAGGTCTTCGTAATCGGTATATTCATAACTTCAGTATCATTGATGTCCTATGGCTTTAATTGTAAGGTGGGGGTCATTAATTTCATCTATCAGATAAAGGATACGAAGGGAAGGGAGGGCGATGAGGATTAAAATAACTGCTGGTAAGATAGTTCAGATAATTTCAATTTCTTGGGAGTCTAAAACATATTTATTAGTTAGTTTGGTTGAAACTATGGCAACAATAATGTAAAGTACTAGAGTACTAATCAGGAATACAATTATTAGTGCATGGTCGTGGAAATGTAGAAGTTCTTCTATAACAGGTGAAGCTGCATCTTGGAATCCTAATTGTGAGGGATGTGCCATTAGAATATAAGATACGCGGGGTTTTAACCCGCTATTCTGTCTCGACAAGGCAGTGTAATAGCAATTTTACTAGTATCTTATTAAGAAAGTGACAGAGTGGTCATGTGGTTGGCTTGAAACCAGCCTACGGGGGTTCAATTCCTCCCTTTCTCGATTAATTTGATTGAACTTGGACAAAAGCAGGTTCTTCAAATGTATGATAAGGGGGAGGGCAGCCATGAAGTCATTCTACGTTGGTTATGGTTAATTCTACTGAGAGTACTTCTCGTTTGGCGGCAAATGCTTCTCAAATGATGAATAAGAATATAATTACGGCAACAAGGGAGATTAAGGAGCCAATAGAGGAGACCGTATTTCACAGAGTATAGGCATCCGGGTAGTCGGAGTATCGGCGAGGTATTCCAGCAAGACCAAGGAAATGTTGTGGGAAAAATGTTAGGTTAACACCTACAAATATTACTCCAAAGTGGATTTTTGTTCAGGTACTGTGCAGCGTGAAACCTGAAAACAGTGGGAATCAATGAACGAAAGCCCCCATGATGGCAAACACGGCTCCTATAGATAGGACATAATGGAAGTGAGCTACTACGTAATACGTGTCATGGAGTACAATATCTAAGGATGAGTTTGCTAGGACGATTCCTGTTAGTCCTCCTACTGTAAATAGGAAAATAAAACCTAGGGCCCATAAAAGGGGCGTTTCTCATTTAATGGATCCGCCGTGGAGAGTTGCTAGTCAGCTGAAAACTTTTACTCCGGTCGGAATTGCAATAATCATTGTGGCAGATGTAAAATAAGCTCGAGTATCAACATCTATACCTACTGTAAATATATGATGGGCTCAGACAATAAAACCTAGGAGTCCAATGGCTATTATTGCTCAGACCATGCCCATATACCCAAATGGTTCTTTTTTTCCTGAGTAGTAGGCAACAATGTGGGAAATTATTCCAAAGCCCGGAAGGATGAGGATGTAGACTTCAGGATGACCAAAGAATCAGAATAAGTGTTGATAAAGGATTGGGTCTCCGCCTCCTGCCGGGTCAAAGAATGTGGTGTTTAGGTTTCGGTCCGTTAGAAGTATTGTAATACCAGCAGCAAGAACTGGCAGTGATAGGAGAAGTAGGACAGCGGTAATCAGAACCGCCCATACAAATAGAGGGGTTTGATATTGGGAGATGGCCGGGGGTTTTATGTTAATAATTGTGGTAATAAAATTAATGGCCCCTAAAATTGAGGAAACCCCTGCCAAATGGAGGGAAAAGATGGTTAGATCTACAGATGCTCCTGCATGTGCCAGGTTGCCTGCTAAGGGGGGATAAACTGTTCACCCAGTTCCAGCACCTGCTTCAACTCCTGAAGAGGCCAGGAGGAGGAGGAAGGAAGGAGGAAGGAGCCAGAAGCTTATGTTATTTATTCGGGGGAATGCTATATCGGGGGCTCCAATTATTAGAGGTACTAATCAGTTTCCAAAACCTCCAATTATGATTGGTATTACTATAAAGAAAATTATTACAAATGCATGTGCTGTTACGATTACATTATAAATCTGATCATCCCCAAGAAGAGCGCCTGGTTGGCTTAGTTCTGCTCGGATGAGTAGGCTTAGGGCCGTTCCCACTATACCGGCTCAAGCACCAAATACTAAATAGAGGGTGCCGATATCTTTGTGATTAGTCGAGAAAAATCAACGTGTGGTTGCCACAGGTAGGATGGCTGAGTCTTAAGCGGTGGATTGTAGCCCCATGTACAGAGGTTCAAATCCTCTTCCTGCCAAGCCCTGAGGTGTTCTACATATTAGATTGCAAATCTAAAGTAGCAGATTAGTAGTCTGCCGGGGCTTTCCCCCGCCTATTTTGTTACTACTAGGCGGGGGAAAGTAGATGGATGCTCGCTGGTTTGGGCGCTTAGCTGTTAACTAAGAGTTTGTAGGATCGAGGCCTGCCCGTCTAGAAAGGCTTTAGCTTAATTAAAGTGTCTGTTTTGCATGCAGGAGATGTGGGGTAATGTCCCGCAAGTCTTACAGGGACTGGGAGATTTTCACTCCCACTGAGGGCTTTGAAGGCCCTTGGTCTAGATGTTAGCCTAAGTCTCTTAGATGACTAGGAGTGCTATTGCGGCAGGGGTTAGTGGGAGGAGGATTAAGGTTGCTGTGAGGGAAATAGCCAGGGGGAGGGTGTTTTGTGTAGGGTGAAGTCGTCATAGTGGGGTTCCAACTGTGTTATTCGGTGATATGGTTAGGGTTATGGCGTAGGAAAGTCGGAGGTAGAAGTAGAGGCTTAGAAGGGCGGACAATGCGGCTAGAGTGGCTGTAGGGGCGAGGTCTTGTTTAGTAAGTTCTTGTAGGATCAGTCATTTTGGCATAAATCCGGTTAAGGGGGGAAGGCCTCCTAGGGAGAGAAGTATTAGAGGGGTTAGTGAGGTTAGTACGGGATTTTTTGCTCAGGAGGTGGCTAGGGTGTTGATGTTGGTGGCCTGGCTTAGTTTGAAGACAAGGAATGTTGAGAATGTTATGATAAAGTATGTTAAGAGTGTTAGAAGTGTAAGGGAGGGGGAAAATTGGATGATGAGGATTATTCAACCCAGGTGAGCAATCGATGAGTAGGCTAGGATCTTTCGCAGTTGTGTCTGATTTAGGCCGCCTCAACCTCCAACTAGGGTGGATGCTAGGCCTAGAATAATTAGGATTGTGGAGTTAGTAGGTTGAAGTTGAAGGAGTAGGGCGAAAGGGGCTAGTTTTTGTCAGGTCGAAAGAATAAGTCCTGTGGTTAGGTCTAATCCTTGGAGGACCTCTGGAAGTCATGAGTGAAGGGGGGCGAGTCCAATTTTCAGTGCGAGGGCAATAGTAATTATGGTGATTGGGAGGGGGTGTGATATTTGTTGAATTTCTCATTGTCCCGATAATCAGGCATTAGTAGTACTGGCAAATAGAAGTATAGCAGCTGCTGTGGCTTGGGTCAAGAAGTATTTAGTGGTTGCTTCTACTGCTCGCGGATGATGATGTTGGGCTATTAGGGGAATAATGGCGAGGGTATTGATTTCAAGGCCTATTCAGGCAAGAAGCCAGTGGGAGCTGGCAAATGTAATGGTGGTTCCTAGGCCTAATCCGAATAGCAGGGTTGCTAAGATATAGGGGTTCATTAGTAAAGGAAGGATTCTAACCAACATGTTTGGGGTATGGGCCCAAAAGCTTATTTAGCTGACTTTACTAGAAAGTGGTGTAATGGAAGCACTGAGAGTTTTGATCTCTCCAGATAGGGTTCAAATCCCTTCTTTCTAAGGAGTTGGGGGGATTTTAACCCCCATTATTCACTCTATCAAAGTGGCCCTTAAAAATTCAGGCACAATTCCAGAATTAAAGTTGAGGGGGGAGTCCCGCGAATGCAATGGGAAGGGCTAAATGCCAAATGACTATAGCTAGGGTAAGTGGTAGGAAGTTTTTTCAGATTAGGTGTATTAGCTGGTCATATCGGAATCGTGGGTAAGAGGCTCGTACTCACAGAAATAGTAGGGAGAGGAGAGCTGCTTTGGTTATTAGATTTATTGCGGTAAGCTCAGGGAGGGACGGGATGTGTGATGCTCCTAGAAATAGTGTTGCTGATAGTGTGTTTATGAGTAGGATATTAGCATATTCTGCTAAGAAAAATAGGGCAAATGGACCTCCTGCATATTCGACGTTGAAACCTGATACTAGTTCCGATTCTCCTTCTGTTAAGTCAAAGGGGGCTCGGTTGGTTTCAGCTAAGGTTGAAATATATCATATCGCAGCTAGGGGTCAAGCGGGAATAATTAGTCAGATGCTTTCTTGAACTACATTGAATGTTTGCAAGGTGAAACCTCCTGTGAAGATAATAACACTCAGTAGAATTAGTCCTAGGCTGACTTCGTATGAAATGGTTTGTGCAACGGCTCGTAGGGCTCCAATCAAGGCATACTTTGAATTGGAGGCTCAGCCTGATCCTAGAATAGAGTAGACTGCGAGGCTGGAAAGGGCTAAGATGAATAAAACACCTAAGTTTAGGTCCAAGACGGGGTATGGGAGGGGCATAGGGGCTCAAAGGGTTATTGCAAGGGTGAGTGCAAGTATAGGGGTAAGGAGGAATAGAATAGGTGAGGAAGTAGAGGGTCGGACAGGCTCTTTGATAAAGAGTTTAACCCCGTCGGCGATTGGTTGTAGTAGGCCATAGGGCCCTACAATATTGGGGCCTTTTCGTAGTTGTATGTAGCCTAGGACCTTTCGTTCGATGAGTGTGAGGAATGCAACGGCCAAGAGGACGGGTACAATGAAAGCAAGGGGGTTAACGATGTGTGTGATGAGTGTTGAGATCATAGTTAAGGAGAGGACTTGAACCTCTGTTGAAAGGGCTTAGGTCTTTTGCAATTACCGGGCTCTGCCACCTTAACATGCCATTATCTTTGGTTTCGGGAATATACCCTCTTGCCTATTTTATTTGTTTTCATTAGGTGAGGGTGAGGCGTGCTTTAGGCAGGGGCCCCTCCTTTTCGGTCCTTTCGTACTAGAAAAGATTATGTCATAGATAGAAACTGACCTGGATTACTCCGGTCTGAACTCAGATCACGTAGGACTTTAATCGTTGAACAAACGAACCCTTAATAGCGGCTGCACCATTAGGATGTCCTGATCCAACATCGAGGTCGTAAACCCCCTTGTCGATATGGGCTCTAGAAGGGGATTGCGCTGTTATCCCTAGGGTAACTCGGTCCGTTGATCGGCGGAGCCGGATCTTATTGGTCAGAAGTTCTGTTTAGTAGAGCGGGAGCTCTTGGTTTTAAGACGGGTGGTCTCATTCCACGTGGGGGTTTTTTATTTCCCCGCGGTCGCCCCAACCAAAGACAGTAGGGCAGGTTTCATTTGGTTTTTTCCTTTAATTAGGGGTGTTTGACGTGATCTGCTTTAGTGTCTAAAGCTCCATAGGGTCTTCTCGTCTTATGTTATAATCCCCGCTTCTGCACGGGGGGATCAATTTCATTGACGGGGAGGTAAAGACAGTCAAGCCCTCGTGGTGCCATTCATACAGGTCCCCATTTAAGAGACAAGTGATTGCGCTACCTTCGCACGGTCAAAATACCGCGGCCGTTAAACTTATCGTCACAGGGCAGGCGGGACCTCTTATTCTTTAGTTTTGCAAGAGGCGATGTTTTTGGTAAACAGGCGAGGCTTATGTTTGCCGAGTTCCTTTACTTCCTTTGAGTCTTTCCTTGTTAGCATACCAGTGTAGGGTTAACGGTTTATTAATGAATAGTTTTCTTGTTATTCGATTTATAATTCAGTACACTCTTTAGTTGGGGCCGTTAGGATTCGGTGAATGGTCCGTTCCGATTTACACTTATGCTTGGAGAGAAGCGGATGTTCTCTTATTACTCATATTAGCATAATCTCTTCTATGCCTGCATAGAATGGTCTATTAATGTTAGGGGTTTAAGAGTATTTATCTGGATATTGGGGGGTGGATATGTTTGAGCTTTAACGCTTTCTAATTGGATGGCTGCTTTTAGGCCCACCAAAACATCATACCTTGGGTAATTATGATCTTTAACCTTCTAATAAAGTTGTATCTTGAATCAAAGGGGCTGTACCCCCTTTGATTAACTCTCTAAGTTTCTTGGGTATCAATTTGGGTTAATATGTGCGATGAGTGGAGAAGCTTAGAGGCTGAACTTCTATCCAATTCATAGACAACCAGCTATAACTAAGTTCGGTAGGTTTATCACCTCTACTTGAAGCTCTTCCCACTCTTTTGCCACAGAGACGGGTGTGCCCTATTATAGGCTGTCTTGAAGTAGCTCACTTAGTTTCGGGGTTTCAAACTAAAGTGCTCTTCGCTTGAGTGTACTAGCTAAATCATGATGCAAAAGGTACGAGTTTAAGTCTCTGCTTTTTTATGCTTTACTGGGTTGTTTCATTTCTCTTTCAGCGTTCCCTTGCGGTACTTTTTCTATTGCTCTTGTGTCCTTTTCTATCTCCTATACTGAGGTGGGAAAATGGTTTGTTTGGTGGTTTGTAGTGCGTGAGGGTTTATTTATGTTGGTAGGTTGCTTTTATTGGGGTGGGCTAGCTGTTGGGCGTCAGGGTAATCCGATTTGCACGGATGACTTCTCGGTGTAAGGGAGATGCTTTTCTGGCTTAGCTATACTCTGATTTTTCCAAGTACACCTTCCGGTACACTTACCATGTTACGACTTGCCTCCCCTTTGCAGCTGTGTGTTTTTAGTTACTTGACTTAAGGGAGCTTGGGGAGAGTGACGGGCGGTGTGTGCGCGCTTCAGGGCCAGTTTCAGCAGGACACTCTATTTTCTGCTTACTGCTAAATCCTCCTTTAGATGTATATTTCAATGCATCGTTCGTATTCACTAAGGAAGTGAATGTAGCCCATTTCTTCCCCTTCCATACGCTACACCTCGACCTGACGTTTTGGGCTGTGCCAATTTTGCTTACTATAGGGCCTTCACAGGGTAAGCTGACGACGGTGGTATATAGGCGGGGTAAACAAGGAAGGGTGAGGTTCAACGGGGGTTATCGGTTCTAGAACAGGCTCCTCTAGGTGGATCTAAAGCACCGCCAAGTCCTTTGGGTTTTAAGCTGATGCTCGTAGTACCCGGGCGGACAGTAGTTGTATTTTACTGTCAATGTTTACGGCTAGGCATAGTGGGGTATCTAATCCCAGTTTGTGCCGTAGCTTTCGTGGATTCAAATAAGTAAAGCTACTTTCGTTATTGGTCTTTTTACTTTCGGATGCGTATAACAGCTTTGAGAGTTTTCGGCTTTAGTGAAGTATATTTTTAACCACGCTTTACGCCGGTGACTAACAACTTGGGTCTCTCGTATAACCGCGGTGGCTGGCACGAGTTTTACCGGCCCTTTTAGCTTTAACTAAGTCAAGTTTTCACTTATGGCTTAATGTCTATCACTGCTGAATTCCCTTGAGGGTGTGGCTAAGCAAGGTGTTTTGGGCAACTTGAGATAAGTGTGCCTGATACCAGCTCCTTGTTTCCGGGCGGGGAACTATGGGGCATTCTCACAGGGGTGCGGATACTTGCATGTGTAAATTTAGCTAAAGTTGATAGTAAAGTCAGGACCAAACTTTTGTGCTTGCGGAGCTTTCTAGGGCTCATCTTAACATCTTCAGTGTCATGCTTTAAATAAGCTACGCTAGC